TTCTTTGGATGTACATTCGAACAACTGTCGGTCATATTTCTCTTTTTCGAGAAATGGAAGAAGCTATACAAGGGTTTTGTCGAGCTCGCTGGTATCTCAGTTAAGTAATTCTATTACACCGGTGTGAATTCGGGTCTCTCCAGTTCAACTGGGACCCGAGTTCCCGAATTTCTATGTGAATTAAGATCGAGAAAAGGAAGTTTTTCAATCATTGACTCAAACTCATTGTTGAATCCCACTCATCAGAATATGGAGGTAGTTATGGACGAAGGAGTCAACCTAGTCTTTCACAAGAAAGTAATAGATGGAACTGCCATTAAAAGACTTATTAGCCGATTAATAGATCACTTCGGAATGGCACATACATCACACATTCTAGATCAAGTAAAGACTCTGGGTTTCCAGCAAGCCACTGCTACATCCATTTCATTAGGGATTGATGATCTTTTAACGATACCTTCTAAGGGTTGGTTAGTACAAGATGCTGAGCAACAAAGTTTGAGTTTGGAAAAACACCACCATTACGGGAATGTACACGCAGTAGAAAAGTTACGCCAATCCATTGAAGTATGGTATGCTACAAGTGAATATTTGCGACAAGAAATGAATCCTAATTTTAGGATGACCGACCCCTTTAATCCAGTCCACATAATGTCTTTTTCGGGAGCCAGAGGAAATGCATCTCAAGTACACCAATTAGTAGGTATGAGAGGATTAATGTCGGATCCTCAAGGACAAATGATTGATTTACCTATTCAAAGCAATTTACGCGAGGGACTGTCGTTAACAGAATATATCATTTCTTGCTACGGAGCCCGCAAAGGAGTTGTGGATACTGCTGTACGAACATCCGATGCTGGATATCTTACGCGCAGGCTTGTTGAAGTAGTTCAACACATTGTTGTACGTAGAACAGATTGTGGAACCCTCCGCGGGATTTCTGTGAGTCCTCGGAGGATGCCGGAAAGAATTTTTATTCAAACATTAATTGGTCGTGTATTAGCAGACGATATATATATAGGCTCACGGTGTATTGCCATTAGAAATCAAGATATTGGAATTGGACTTGTCAATCGATTCATAACCTTTCGAATCCAACCAATATCCATCCGAACCCCCTTTACTTGTAGAAGTACATCTTGGATCTGTCGATTATGTTATGGTAGGAGTCCTACCCATGGTGACCTGGTCGAATTGGGAGAAGCTGTAGGTATTATTGCGGGTCAATCTATTGGAGAACCGGGTACTCAACTAACATTAAGAACTTTTCATACTGGCGGAGTATTCACAGGTGGTACTGCAGAACATGTACGGGCCCCCTCGAATGGAAAAATAAAATTCAATTTCAATGAGGCTTTGGTTCATCCCGCACGTACGCGTCATGGGCATCCTGCCCTTCTCTGTTCTATGGACTTGGATGTAACTATTGAGAGTGAAGATATTCTACATAACCTGACTATTCCGCCAAAAAGTTTTCTTTTGGTTCAAAATAATCAATATGTAGAATCAGAACAAGTCATTGCCGAGATTTGCGCGGGAACATCCACTTTCCATTTTAAAGAAAGGGTTCGAAAACATATTTATTCGGACTCTGAGGGAGAAATGCACTGGAGTACCGATGTGTACCATGCACCCGAATTTACATATAGCAATGTCCATCTTTTACCAAAAACAAGTCATTTATGGATATTATCAGGAGGTTCGTGCAGATCCCGCGGAGCTCCGTTTTCACTCCACAAGGATCAAGATCAAATGAATCCTCGTTCGACAGAAAGAGAACGAAGATATCTTTCGAGTCTCTCAGCTAATAATGATCAAATCAGATACAAATTCTTTAGTTCTTCTTTTTCTGGTAAAAAAAAAGACGATAGGAGTCCTGGTTATTCAGAAATGAATCGAATCATATGTACTCTTCCTTGTAATCTCATATATCCTTCGATTCTACGTGAGAATTCTGATTTATTGGCAAAAAGGAGAAGAAATCGACTTGTCATTCCAGTCCAATCGAGTCAAGAACGAGAGAAAGAACTAATACCCCATTCAGGTATTTCGATTGAACTGCCCATAAATGGTATTTTCCGGAAAAAGAGTATTCTTGCTTTTTTTGATGATCCTCGATACAGAACAAAGAGTTCGGGAATTACTCAATATGAGACTATGGGGATGCACTCCATCGTTAAAAAAGAGGGTTTGGTTGATTATCGAGGAATCAACGAATTTAAGCCAAAATACCAAATGACAATAGATCGATTTTTTTTCATTCCCGAAGAAGTACATATTTTACCTGAGTCTTCTTCGATAATGGTACGGAATAATAGTCTGATTGGAGTAGATACACGAATCGCTTTAAATACAAGAAGCAGAGCGGGCGGATTAGTCCGAGTGGAGAGAAAAAAAAGGGGGATTGCACTTCAAATCTTTTCTGGAACTATCCATTTTCCTGGAGAGACAGATAAGATATCCTGGGACAGTGGCATCTTGATACCACCAGGAACAGGAAAAAGAAATTCTAAGGAATCCAAAAAATGGAAAAATGGGATCTATGTCCAAAGGATCACACCTACTAAGAAAAAGCATTTTGTTTTATTTCGGCCTGTAGTGACATATGAAATAGCGGACGGTCTCAATTTAGCAAGACTCTTCCCCCCGGATCTGTGCCAAGAAAAGGATAATATGCAACTTCAAATTGTCAATTATATTGTTTACGGAAATGGCAAACCAATTCGGGAAATTTCTGACACAAGTATTCAATTAGTTCGGACTTGGTTCATTTTGAATTGGGACCAAGACAAAAAAAGTGCTTCTGCCGAGGCGGCCCACGCTTCCTTTGTCGAAGTAAGGGCAAAAGGTCTGATTCGAGATTTCTTAAGAATCGACTTAGTGAAATCCCCTATTTTGGATCCGAGAAAAAGGAATGATCCGTCAGGCTCAGGATTGATCTCTGATAATGTCTCAGATCACACTAATATCAATCCCTTTTATTCCAAGCCAAAGATGAAACAATCGCCTAGGCAAAATCACGGAACTATTCGGACCTTGTTAAATCAAAATAAGGAATGCCCGTCTTTGATGATTTTGTCCGCATCTAATTGTTTTCGAATGGGTCCATTCAATGATGTAAAATCCCAGAATGTGATAAAAGAATCAATTAAAAAAGATGCTATAATTCAAATTAGGAATTCAATTGGCCCTTTAGGAACAGCCCTTCAAGTTGTGAACTTTGATTCATTTTACTATTTTATAACTCATAATCAGGTCTTGCTAACTAAATATTTGCAAGTTGAAAATTTAAAACAGACTTTTCAAGTACTTCAATATTATTTAATGGATGAAAGCGGGAGGATTTATAATCCGGATCCCCGCAGTAACATCGTTTTGAATTCATTCAATTTGAGTTGGTATTTTCTGCCTCACAATAATTATGAAAATTCTTGTGAAGAAATATCTACAATAGTTAGTCTTGGACAGTTTATTTGTGAAAATGGATGTATAGCCAAAAATGGACCATACCTAAGATCGGGTCAAGTTTTGATTGTTCAACTTGACTCTGTAGTAATAAGATCTGCTAAGCCTTATTTGGCCACTCCAGGAGCAACTGTTCATGGACATTATGGAGAAATCCTTTATGACGGAGATACAGTAGTGACATTTCTATATGAAAAATCGAGATCCGGTGATATAACGCAGGGTCTTCCAAAAGTGGAACAGGTGTTAGAAGTGCGTTCAGTTGATTCAATATCGGTGAACCTAGAAAAAAGAGTTGAGAATTGGAACGAGCATATAACAAGAATTCTTGGATTTCCTTGGGGATTCTTGATTGGGGCTGAGCTAACTATAGTGCAAAGTCGGATCTCTTTGGTTAATAAGATCCAAAAGGTTTATCGATCCCAGGGGGTCCAAATCCATAATAGGCACATCGAAATTATTGTACGCCAAATAACATCCAAAGTGTTGGTTTCAGAGGATGGAATGTCTAATGTTTTTTTACCTAGAGAACTAATTGGATTGTTGCGAGCGGAACGGACGGGGCGCGCTTTGGAAGAATCGATCTGTTACAAGGCCTTCCTATTGGGAATAACAAGAACATCTTTGAATACTCAAAGTTTCATATCCGAAGCGAGTTTTCAAGAAACTGCTCGAGTTTTAGCTAAAGCGGCTCTCCGGGGTCGTATTGATTGGTTGAAAGGCCTAAAAGAGAACGTTGTTATAGGCGGGATGATACCCGTTGGGACCGGATTCAAGGGCTTAGTACACTGTTCCAAGCAACATAAAAGCATTCCCAAGAATAAGCACTTTTTCGAGGGGGAGATCAGAGATATTTTGTTCCACCACAGAGAATTATTTGATTCTTGCATTTCAAAGAATTTCCACGATACACCAGAACAATCATTTAGAGTATTTAATGATTCCTAAAAGAAAGAAAAGTCAAAAGTCGTTTTTTAATAAAAAAACTCTCTAGGCCCTTTGATGGGGTCATGAAAAAACAGATAATAACAAATAGACGGTAGCGATTTGGATCGGATATCGACACGGCCAATCTCCGGGAAAAGGTTCCGTTGGAACAATTATTTAGCTCAGGGCACCTCGCCGCTTTTTTTTTTTTTTCAAAAAAAGCGGAAAATGTGGGGAGAAATGACAAGAAGATATTGGAACATCAATTTAGAAGAGATGATGGAAGCAGGAGTTCATTTTGGTCATGGTATTAAAAAATGGAATCCTAGGATGGCGCCTTATATTTATGCCAATCGTAAAGGTATTCATATTACAAATCTTACTAAAACCGCGCGTTTTTTAGCAGAAGCTTGTGATTTAGTTTTTGATGCAGCAAGCCGGGGGAGGCAGTTTTTAATTGTTGGTACCAAAAAGCAAGCAGCTGCTTTAGTAGCACGGGCTGCAATAAAGGCTCGGTGTCATTATGTTAATAAAAAGTGGCTTGGTGGTATGTTAACGAATTGGTCCACTACAGAAACGAGACTTCATCAGTTCAGGGACTTGAGAACGGAACAAAAGACAGGGAGACTTAACCGTCTTCCAAAAAGAGACGCGGCTATATTGAAGAGACAATTATCTCACTTGCAAACATATCTGGGTGGGATTAAATATATGACCGGTTTGCCCGATATTGTAATTATCCTTGATCAGCAAGAAGAATATACGGCTCTTCGAGAATGTATTACTTTGGGAATTCCAACAATTTGTTTAATCGACACCGATTGTGACCCCGATCTTGCAGATCTTCCGATTCCAGCAAATGATGACGCTATGGCTTCAATCCGATTAATTCTTAACAAATTAGTATTCGCGATTTGTGAGGGTCGTTCTAGCTCTATACGAAATCCTTGATTAATAATAAGATTAAGAGAAATAAATTCTTTTTCGAACTCCATAGATTTATGGAATCGGTTACTACTTTTGAATCGCATAAAAGAGATCAAAATGGATGGAGATGCTGTGTGATTGGTTAGTATACAAAATAGAAAATTCAACTAAGCAAGTCAAAAAAGAGATGGTTGAATCAAAATAATTCCTTTTAAAGTTCGATTTATGTGAGAGGGCAATATGGATGTTCTATCATGTTCCAACAACACACTAAAAGGGTTATACGACATATCTGGTGTGGAAGTAGGCCAACATTTCTATTGGCAAATAGGAGGTTTTCAAGTCCATGGCCAAGTACTTATTACCTCTTGGGTTGTAATTGCTATCTTATTAGGTTCAGCCAGTATAGCTGTTCGGAATCCACAAACAATTCCAAATGACAGTCAGAATTTCTTCGAATATATCCTTGAATTCATTCGAGATGTTAGTAAAACCCAGATTGGAGAAGAATATGGTCCATGGGTTCCTTTTATTGGAACTATGTTTCTATTTATTTTTGTTTCTAATTGGTCAGGAGCTCTTTTACCGTGGAAACTCGTAGAGTTACCTCACGGGGAGTTAGCTGCGCCCACCAATGATATAAATACTACTGTTGCTTTAGCTTTACTCACGTCAGTAGCCTATTTCTATGCGGGTCTTAGCAAAAAGGGGTTAGGTTATTTCAGTAAATACATACAACCAACCCCAATCCTTTTACCCATTAACATCTTAGAAGATTTCACAAAACCTTTATCCCTTAGTTTTCGACTTTTCGGAAATATATTAGCCGATGAATTAGTAGTTGTTGTTCTTGTTTCTTTAGTACCTTCAGTCGTTCCTATACCTGTCATGTTCCTGGGATTATTTACGAGTGGTATTCAAGCTCTTATTTTTGCAACGTTAGCTGCGGCTTATATAGGCGAATCCATGGAGGGTCATCATTGACTAGTTTTCAAACTAGTCATTTTTTTATCTTAGGCCAAGGTACTGGATGCGGGACTCGAGATAATCGGCTTATGAAATAAAAAGGGGAAAGAGATAACGATCTCTTTCCTAAAATTTTGATTTGATGACCCATTCCATTTCTAATTTAGATAATACCTAGCCCCTTTTCTATTAATATTTTCTTTTGTTCAATTGAACAAAAGAAAATATTAATAGAAAAATTATTGCATGAACTCTTCAATCACGCAAATACTGATATTTCTATGCAATGGTTTGGATCGTCCCTGTATACAATCTACATGTAGGATACTGATAAATAAAAGAAAGAATAAGAAGAAGAAGTTAAAAAACGAAATTCATAAAAAATGACTTGGTTAGCAAGGGCGGATCTAACCCAGGGATGTGGAATCTAATGGCTAGAATTCAACTCTTGACTGGTTCAAAAAGAATTTTAGAATCCGGGTGAGTCGCCGATACGAAGAGTTTGTTTACGTTATGGAAGAAAGACATGTATATGTGATATTAGATATTGACTAGTTATATATGATCTAAAGATATATCTAATCCGCCCTACTATGAATTAAGATGAGGATTCCCATATAAGTCTTTTCCTTTCATCTGTAACGAACTATGAATTGAATGAAACAAGATGAAATCAATAAAAAGAACAAAGAATTCAACTAATGTTTCGGAACAAAGAGCTGGAAGAACAAAAAAAGTTGTATGGATTCACAAAAATCTCGTCGATAATATAAGAACTAAAAAAGAGCTATACTATAGAAGTAGTTTGGACGATTCAATAATATTAGTCCATTACTTGAATTGGCAGTTATTAGTTATTTCGTCTGGCTGAATCTTATTGAGGGGATAATGAAATCATAATTCCTTGGATGATTGTATCATTAACCATTTTTTTATTTTTTTGTGAGGAACTTATCATGAATCCACTGATTTCTGCCGCTTCCGTTATTGCTGCTGGATTAGCTGTCGGGCTTGCTTCTATTGGACCTGGAATTGGTCAAGGTACTGCTGCGGGACAAGCTGTAGAAGGTATCGCGAGACAGCCCGAGGCAGAGGGAAAAATACGAGGTACTTTATTGCTTAGTCTGGCTTTTATGGAAGCGTTAACAATTTATGGATTGGTTGTAGCCTTAGCACTTTTATTTGCGAATCCCTTTGTATAATCCTATCAATATC